AATACAGTATGGTGTGGATCAACCCGAAGAGGTATGCATAAAAGTATTTGCCCCAAGGACGAATCCTAGAATCCCGTCTGTTTTCTGGATTTGGAAAAGCGCAGACTTTCAAGAGCGGGAATCCTATGATATGTTGGGAATCGCTTATGAGAATCATCCACGCCTGAAACGTATCTTGATGCCCGAAAGTTGGCTAGGCTGGCCTTTACGTAAGGATTATATTACCCCCAATTTCTATGAAATACAAGATGCTCATTGAATGATAAGATGAATGATAAGAAACTAATCTTCACTTATACGACTACAGATATTCAAGGAATCTTTTTACGTTCTGTTCTAGATGAAACGGAGTAACTGGCCTTTCATTCGTACTATGGATGGGCTGCTAAAGAAGCTTCATTTATATTCTCAAATTTTGAAGAGTCCCATTTCAGATGAGCAGAGCCTGTAGGATGAATCAAAAGAGTTCTGCACCATGAACTTTGTACCGCGCGCATCGCTTAGATGGGGCCACGGAAAGCTGCGTAGAAGGGAGTGAATAAATGGGAAAGTGAAGAAATAGAATATGAAAGAAAATCGTAAATTCTGAAAAAAAAAAAAAAAAATTCATAAATTAAATAAAAAAAAAAAGGATCGGATTTTTTGGACTGTCTCTGAAATGAACCCTGCCTTTTCCTATCCTTCAACTCCTCTAGACTAGTCTTTTAGGGTTTTCGACCAACTAACTTCGACTTCGGATATGTATGAAGTATTAACATTCTTTTTGTGCGGGAAGAGATACAGTATGAACAAACAAACAAAAAAGAGGAGGGAACGGAATCCAATTATTTTCTTTACTCATATCTTTACCCATCTACTCGTTTTTTACCCATCTACAAGACGGAGGCGTCTATCTATACATCTAGATGTAGATGGATAAATATGTATTATGCTCTGGACTATTAACGCATATAATATGGGTTCCGACTCTATTGATTTATTTGTATGAGTATCTTATCTATTCGATACATTAACCACGTGCCAGGAACCAGATTTGAACTGGTGACACGAGGATTTTCAGTCCTCTGCTCTACCAGCTGAGCTATCCCGACCATTCTCGATGCATGATCCTACTAAAAGAAAAAGCTTGGGTCTATGTCAATGAAAGGGACTCAAAAAGCATTAACTTACCTAAATAAAGTCGGTAATTTGTTGGATCTTCAAAAAGGAGACTTTGTAAATGTAAGTGTAAGAGTAATGATATGAACTGTGAAAGGTTCCGTAATGGAGATTCTTTGCCCATCCATATATGGATGGGCATTTGTACGTATATCATATCTATCACAGTGAGAAGAGAGAAAGATTTCTGGCCGGATCCATTTGTGAAAGAGTAGAGTAAGTGAAAAACATATCTAATTTTGAACCACTGATAAAAAAAAAAAGAGGATAAATGCTTAGGGAGTAAAATAGGCCTTTTATTGGGGATAGAGGGACTTGAACCCTCACGATTTCTAAAGTCGACGGATTTTCCTCTTACTATAAATTTCATTGTTGTCAGTATTGACATGTAGAATGGGACTCTATCTTTATTCTCGTCTCACTCGATTAATCAATCCTTAAAAAGATCTATCAGACTCTGGTGTGATAGTCGATTTGATCACTGACTATTCGATTCTTCCTTCTGCTTCTGAAATTTTTAGAAAAAAAAATATGGATTCGGGTCGTGATTAATCTTTGATATTTCAGTACGTATACGTACATATCTAGGGTCATCCCACTCTGGAGTTTCGATAGAAGGATTCTTCTACCAATGTAGTAAAGTCAACCCCATTCGTTAGAACAGCTTCCGTTGAGTCTCTGCACCTATCCTTTTTTTTTTCTGAAAACAGGATTTGGCTCAGGATTGCCCATTTTTAATTCCAGGGTTTCTCTGAATTTGGAAGTTACCACTTAGTAGGTTTCCATACCAAGGCTCAATCCAATCAAGTCCGTAGCGTCTACCAATTTCGCCATATCCCCCTCCCTCTTCCTTATGAGAAAGAAATCACATTGTGACCCCCCCTTCTTTCATTTATCTTGGAGCCGTTGAATTCATTAGATACAGGCCCTTATTCCTATATCGAAGAGGTGTGTCCCTATTCTATTTCTTGACCAGCTTCTTTCATCCCTATCGGAGTGGCGGGCCCATATTTGATATGATCCAATCAGAAATGATTCTATCATTGATGTATCCGCAATTCAATATGGATGGATATATCCCACGTCACATATATATATATGTCTTTACACCCCTTATTTTTTTAGCGCTATTTGGAATACTGGAACGGTCGATATTCATTCTTTTTTTATCGTCTTATCCCCTCCCTTTCCGAATGAAACCAGAGGAATGTCTCATTATGCTCTGGACTGCAGCCTTATCTTTATCTTATCCTTTCCTTAGGAAGGATCTCCTATACTATAGGAATTCCTATAGTGTAAATAAATAGAATTTCTAAATTTCTATAACTATAATATAATATATAACTAAGCTAATTATTTTAATTTTAAATTTGAATTTTTTAAATTAAAAAATTATTATTTTTTTTTTAGTTTATTTTTTTAATATTTAATTAAGTAATTATTAATATTAATGTTGTCATAATTAATATTCTATTTAATTTTAATTTTGTATTTTTGTATTATTAATATAATATTGATATTGTATTTATATATTATATTATATTATATAATTTATATATATATAATATATATAATAATAATAAAAACAAATAATAATAAAAACAAACTACTCTTTATTTATTTATTATATTAATAATAGATAAATAAATAAATAGATAAATAAATAAATAGCTAATTACTAATAGCTAAGTCCCGGTAGTTTCCCGAAATCCTATGCACTATTTCTGTTATGCGAGCCCGCTTAGCTCAGGGGTTAGAGCATCGCATTTGTAATGCGATGGTCATCGGTTCGATTCCGATAGCCGGCTTTTCCATTTATTCGATTTTTTCCATGATTGATATTGATAATGTCTCCTTGAGATCAAGAGAAATTGAAAAGACTTTTCAATTTTCTCCAAATGTCGGGTCAACATAGTATGTTACGGGAACTCCCAACTATGAATAAAAAAGAATAAAAAATGGATTGAAGCTGTTAGATCTCTACAGAACAAGAAAGGGATACTTAACTTCCTATATATAACTATATAAAATAATCTGGTTATTGAGACAATTCATCTCATTCTTCTTTATAGTATTTCAGCGAGTTTAGCTTCGTTTATCGTTTAGTTCAGTCTTAATTTTTTTATTCTGTGAAATAAAATTTCAATAAAATAAGGAGTCTTTATGTCTCGTTACCGAGGGCCTCGTTTCAAAAAAATACGCCGTCTGGGGGCTTTACCGGGACTCACTAGTAAAAGACCTAGATCCGGAAGTGATCTTAGAAACCAACCGCGTTCCGGGAAAAGATCTCAATATCGTATTCGTCTAGAAGAAAAACAAAAATTGCGTTTTCATTATGGTCTGACAGAGCGGCAATTGCTTAGATATGTTCGTATCGCTGGGAAAGCCAAAGGGTCAACAGGTCAAGTTTTACTACAACTACTTGAAATGCGTTTGGATAACATCCTTTTTCGATTGGGTATGGCTTCGACCATTCCTGGAGCTAGACAACTAGTTAACCATAGACATATTTTAGTTAATGGTCGTATAGTAGATATCCCAAGTTATCGGTGTAAACCCCGAGATATTATTACTACGAGAGATGAACAAAGATCCAGAGCTCTGATTCAAAATTATGTGGATTCATCTCCCCGCGAGGAATTGCCAAAACATTTGACTCTTGACTCATTCCAATATAAAGGAATAGTAAATCAAATAATAGATAGTAAATGGATCGGCTTAAAAATCAATGAATTACTAGTCGTGGAATATTATTCCCGTCAGACTTAAACTTAATTAAAATAAAATAATTAAGCTTTGGACAATACAATTTTGTCCACCCTGTTTCACCAAACAAAGTAAATAGAACTAAGTTAAGGGATTTAATCCGGATTTTCCCCCATTTTCGTATCCTTTTCGTATCCCAAGTGGATCCGCGGTCAGATTCTCATTCCTTGTCCACCCTTTCCGATCCGATATTTTATCTACCACAGTAATTGGCAATAGAGAATCACTAGAAAGCAAAGGCCCTACTCTTGGCTTGGAATAATGGTATCCATTGTTATTTGATACATTGTGGTTGGTAACGTTGGTAAATTAGGTGTAGGTCAAGGTACGGAAAGAGAGGGATTCGAACCCTCGGTAAGCAAAAGCCTACATAGCAGTTCCAGTGCTACGCCTTGAACCACTCGGCCACCTTTCCCACAGAATCTTAGGATTCTTGCCCGGAAACCCGGTGAATAGCGAGTCATTCATATTATTGAATTTTTTATTGCAATACAATACAATAAAGGTACGACCGATCTATTATAAATCGAAAACTTTTCGTCAAACAAAGATCTTCCTTCGAGGCTCGAGGGATAAAAACACATTTTTTTTTTGAATATTAACTTAATATTCAAAAAACTATCTATTCATCTTTGTCAAGACGACGACCCTCTCCATCTTATTCGGATATTTATACCGTATACCGGATTAAACAACCAATGAATTGGGACGAATCCACAAACTCTATAGTATTTTATACTATGGTTATATTTAGAGGTCCATAGGAATTAAAAAATTCCTTTCTAGTTTCAGATTTATCAACAACAACTCTTCTCATGAGCTATCCCATGGATCTATTATTCCCATGGATCTATTATAAATTCCCATGGATCTATTATAAATAAATTATAAATAAATTCATGGGTCGCCCTATGATTTTAATATTTCCATTGTATTGTTTTGTTTGTGTATACGCGCTATTCGCCCAAAATGGATGGGTTGGTTATTCTATTTTCATTATGGAATGCTTATTTGATTCTTTTGACTCTTTGGGTAATAATAAAAAAAAAAAAAAACTCCTCGAGTTAGATCAGAAT